AACTGATTGCAGAGTTGATCATTCGGCCCTTTCAATTCAGAGATATAGATGGGGATCTCAGACCCAGGAATGGGGGTACTTCCGATACTCAAAAATAAAAAAGGAAGTGACTTCGACAAAAAGAAGAGAAGTGACTTCGACCAAAAGGGAAGTGAATTCGACAAAAGGAAACGAGGTGACTTCGTCAAAAAGGGATGTGACTTCGACAGTTTGGCCATAAACTCGGCCCAATCAATCCAATATTGAGTCGGATCCATACGTAATCGATTCAGATGAATACGTAATCGATTCAGATGAATACGTAATCGATTCAGATGAATACGTAATCGATTCAGATGACTACGTAATCGATTCAGATGACTACGTAATCGATTCAGATGAATACGTAATCGATCTCGATTCAGATGACTACGTAATCGATTCAGATGAATACGTAATCGATTCAGATGAATACGTAATCGATCTCGATTCAGATGACTACGTAATCGATTCAGATGAATACGTAATCGATCTCGATTCAGATGACTACGTAATCGATTCAGATGAATACGTAATCGATCTCGATTCAGATGACTACGTAATCGATTCAGATGAATACGTAATCGATTCAGATGAATACGTAATCGATTCACATGAATACGTAATCGATATCGAGATCGATGAATACGGAATCGATCTCGATGATGATGATATCGATCGAACACTACTTGAAATCGAAAACGGCTCTTCGACTCAGAAATGAAATGTTCCAAATGTTCCTGGAAATTATTGGTCCATTTGTATCTATATGCATTAGGATCCCGATTCAGGGATCTCTCGGTTCGAGAACTAAGAGGGTCGGACCCTTTCTTCTGACTCTTTTTCAAATTCGAGAGATGTTGGTTGATCGTATATTTCATTCTAGTTCTATGATTCAGAGTCTCATTTCCTATTGGATCCCCTTTCATTCCATATTCGAAGTTGCGATCGGATCGATTCATTAACATTAAAAAGAATCGATTTGATACATTTCTTATGTACCCGTAGGTGCTATATTGGATTTGAATCAGATTTCGGATCAATCTATATGGATTGACTGCCTCCATTATGTTGTTGCTAGCAAATACCACTCTTTTGGGTTTTGGATCTTCATAAAAAATAGGAGGTACAACCAATAAAGATTTCTTTTTCGATTCATCCCCGGAGTTGAATACCTCAGAAAAGGGAAAAAATACCCTATCATAATCATACACCAGATCCGGCTCGGTGATTGATAGAATGAGTAGATCTGCCATTTTTGAAAATCTCTCTTCTGATTCAAAATCGTGGTGTAACGTGTACCCCCCCCTGTTCCGGTCATGGAATAGATGAAAAAAATCCAAAAATGGATTTTGGGTCAAGAATGAAATCTTATTGGAACTGTCCATATCCGGTTCATCCTTCGGAACCATATCACATCCCGGATCTGATGAAATAGGATGAATTGAGATGGTCTTTTGTAAATACGTAATTATCTTGAATAGATCTACTATTTCTTTCTGTTCCGATCGCCTGGAAGGGACAAAAGAAACATCTTGTTGTTTCTTCAACAATTTAGGATCGGACCTCTCAGTAGGATTCGAACCCAGATGAAGTTCTGACCATCTGTCAGAGAAAAAAGAACGAATTGATCTTGTAGGATTCCCAAGAAATTCTTCGATTTCTTCCGGAAGCAGATGACGAATCATCTGCTTCTCACGTTCCGCGAATAGCCGGGACATTGAGGAATCTCCAGAAAGGCTTTTCGGGAATCGGTCTGATTCTATCTCTGTTCGTTCCGTTTGAAGAAAGGAAGGATCCCAATCCCAAAGAATCGATCTTTCTTTGAGTTGTTGAATCTCTCTTTGATTGATCAATGTGTAAGATTCCGAATCCTCATTACTAATGGAATCGAAATGATCTCTGGATTGAGCAGAAGATCCTTTTAATTGGCTAGAATCCGTTACTTGAACGAAACTAGATCTTGTGGAATCATATTGAATATTTGACGATACATTCCGTACCTTGCTAAAAAACCGATCCTTGTTTACCAACCACACAGTGTCTAACCAAATCCAATTCTCTCTCGATACCTTCCTCAAAAAATCCGATCCCTGTTGTTTGAAGAAACCCTCCCCTTCCATTGGTCTTTTTTCACGAAAAGCAGGCATGAGATAACAAATCCAGTGTTTCACTAAGATTTCGAATAGCTGTCCCGAATTCAAGTTGATTTTGTTTCGCTTCTTCCTCGGAGAAAGGCCATCAAAAAATTCCCAATCGTGGTCCCTGCGGATCGGATCATCCATCGTATAGGATACAAAAAGAAACTCCAGATATTTGATATCTTTCTCTTTGAATGAGATCTCAATTCCAGCTACGGTTTCTTTCGATATCTTACAACTAGAATCCCTATTTTTTCCGATCCGGTTCCTCCACCACCGCGAACCCCAGTTAGATTCAGGCATGATACACTTTTGAGTTATTGGGAGAACCCAAGGGCTCTCTTTCGGATCCATGAAACAACTCTCAGAGATCTTTTTCCCTTTTGGAAGATACAGGAGCGAAACAACCAACCTATTGGAAGACCCAAACAATGTATCATTTCTGGGTCCAATGGAATTCATTGGTATAGGAAGAAGCCCCCTCAAATAGAGATTTTTTCTTTCGACCAGAGTTTGATGGTTCATACGAGATATAACGACCGCTACTAGAATCAGTACTACACCCTTAACCAGTACTACAACTTTGCTCGTGAAAGATCGGTTGCTTGTTGAACCCGAAAGTAGGATACTCCAAATTCGGGGGTCAAAGAGTTTCAGAAACCGTTCTTGGTGGAACAAAATGTGAGTCAAAGATCCTACTAAATCTAATTTCGTCCATGAATCTAACAAATAGTGAAAATTCTTGCTCTCTCTCAATAGCTCTCTCAATTCGAAGATCCAGAATTGAACTTCTTTAACTTCATAGTCATAGTCTGTCTGCGGGTTTTTTGGCATACTTGATAAGTAGTTGGTCACGATATATGATGATCCAAGCATCCATGGCTGAATGGTTAAAGCGCCCAACTCATAATTGGCGAATTCGTAGGTTCAATTCCTACTGGATGCACGCCAATGGGATGGGATGGGAGCGTTTCCTAAGTTCAGTCTATTGGAACTGGCTCTGTATCATCACAATGAAAATAGTATTATATACGTTTATAATACATTGGTTTTTCTTGTTTTTAGATAGCATACAAAATTCCATAAAAATAAAAAGAAAAAGAAAAAAAGGAAAAAATTTTGCATAAAATAAATGCTAAAATGGAAAAAACAAATACACTAAAAAAAAAAAAAAAAATCCCTAGAGTTATATATTATATATGAGATGCTTTCTATTCTGTAGATTCGAATTCGAATCTTAATATAGAACGAATTGGTGTGGTATATTCATACTATAACATATGAACAGTAAGAACTAGAATTCTTATCAATACTAGAACTCATAGGGAAGGAAGTGGATTTATGGATGGAATCAAATATGCCGTATTTACAGAAAAAAGTGTTCAGTTATTGGTGGGGAAGAATCAATATACTTCTAATGTCGAATCAGGATCAACTAGGACAGAAATAAAGCATTGGGTCGAACTCTTCTTTGGTGTTAAAGTAGTCGCTATGAATAGTCATCGGCTCCCGGGAAAGGGTCGAAGAATGGGACCTATGATGGGACAGACAATGCATTATAGACGTATGATCATTACACTTCAACCGGGTTATTCTATTCCACCTCTTTTTGAGAAAGAAAAGAGCTTCAATCAAAATACTTAATAACACGGCGATACATTTATACAAAACTTCTACCCCGAGCACACGCAATGGGGCCGCAGACAGTCGAGTGAAATCCAATCCCCGAAAGAATTTGATCTATGGACAGCGTCATTGTGGGAAAGGGCGGAATGCAAGAGGAATCATTACCGCAAGGCATAGAGGGGGAGGCCATAAGCGTCTATACCGTAAAATGGATTTTCGACGGAATGAAAAAGACATATCTGGTAGAATCGTAAGCATAGAATACGACCCTAATCGAAATGCACACATTTGTCTCATACACTATGGGGATGGTGAGAAGAGATATATTTTACATCCCAGAGGGGCTAGAATTGGAGATACCATTGTTTCGGGTACAGAAGTTCCTATCTCACTGGGAAATGCCCTACCTTTGAGTGCGGTTTGAACCATGTATTTACGTAATTGGAAGTAACCAATCAGGTTTACGATGAAACCTAGAAATCGATCACTGATCCTATATTGAATACCTCTAAGGAATAGACCTCAACAGAAAACTGAAGAGTAACGGCAGCAAGTGATTGAGTTCAGTAGTTCCTCATATAAAATTATTGACTCTAGAGATATGGTAATATGGAGAAGACATAATTGTTTGAAGCACCGACAGAAACAGAAGCGCCCTTTATTTCAAAGAGAAAAAGAGGGGCTATTCACATTTCATTTGATGGTCAGAGGCGAATTGAAAGCTAAGCAGTGGTAATTCTACCCCCCGGGGAAAACGAGAGATGTCTCCTACGTTACCCCTAAATATGTGGAAGTATCGACGTAATTTCATAGAGTCATTCGGTCTGAATGCTACATGAAGAACATAAGCCAGATGACGGAACGGGGAGACCGAGGATGTAGAATATAATCACATGAGTGATTCGGCAGATTTGGATTCCTATCTATCCACAAATGTGATACTTCATCATACGATTCATATGGGATCCATCTGTATAGATATACTCATATACATTCAGAAAGCCGTATGCTTTGGAAAGAAGCTTGTACAGTTTGGGAAGGGGTTTTGATTGATCAAAAAGACGAATCTACTTCAACCGATATGCCCTTAGGCACGGCTATACATAACATAGAAATCACACTTGGAAAGGGGGGACAATTGGCTAGAGCAGCAGGTACTGTAGCAAAACTGATTGCAAAAGAGGGTAAATCGGCGACATTAAGATTACCATCCGGAGAGGTCCGTTTGATATCCCAAAACTGCTCAGCAACAGTCGGACAAGTGGGTAATGTTGGGGTGAGCCTGAAAAGTTTGAGTAGAGCCGGATCTAAGCGTTGGCTAGGTAAACGTCCTGTAGTCAGAGGCGTGGTTATGAACCCTGTAGACCATCCCCATGGGGGTGGCGAAGGGAGGGCCCCCATTGGTAGAAACAAACCCACAACCCCTTGGGGTTATCCTGCACTTGGAAGAAGAAGTAGAAAAAGGAAAAAATATAGCGATAGTTTCATTCTTCGTCGACGTAAGAAATAGGAAAATCTTGAACATCGAATATGTTTCTTCGTCTTTACAAAAGAAAAAAGATAGGAGTAATTAGCTGTGACACGTTCAAAAAAAAATCCTTTTGTGGCTAATCATTTATTAGGAAAAATTGAGAAACTCAACATGAAGGGGGAAAAAGAAATAATAGTAACTTGGTCCCGGGCATCTACCATTATACCCACAATGATCGGACATACAATTGCCATTCATAATGGAAAGGAGCATTTGCCTGTTTATATAACAGAGCGTATGGTAGGTCACAAATTGGGAGAATTTGCACCTACTCTTAATTTCCGGGAACATACGAGAAACGATACTAAATCTCGTCGTTAGTGTTAATTAAGAAAGTGAATATTAGGTGCTCGTCGTTCATTCGGGGGAGGTGAACCTTATGATAAAGAAGGACCAAGGTGTAGAAGTATACGTTTTAGGTCAACAGATCCGTATGTCTGCTGACAAAGCGCGAAGAGTCATTGATCAGATTCGTGGGCGTTCCTACAAGGAAACACTTATGATATTAGCACTCATGCCTTATCGAGCATGTTATCCCATTTTTAAATTGGTTTATTCTGCAGCAGCCAATGCTAGTCACAATATGGGTTTAAAGGAAACAGATTTAATCATTAGTAAAGCCGAAGTCAACAGGGGTACTATCAGGAAAAAGTTAAAACCTCGAGCTCGAGGACATAGTTATCCGATAAAAAGAACCACCTGTCATATAACTATCGTATTGAAAGATATATCGAAAGATCAAATATGGCTAAAAAAAGATGGATAGAGATATATACTAAATATACAGATATAAGAAAGAGGTATTTCTATATGATAGATCGGGACAGACTGAAATTGAAATGGGATAATAGGGACAGTGAGGGTGTATGGGACAAAAAATAAATCCCCTTGGTTTCAGACTTGGTACAACCCAAAGACATCATTCCCTTTGGTTTGCAGAACCAAAAAATTATTCCAAAGGTCTTCAGGAAGATCAAAAAATACGTGATTGTATCAAGAATTATGTACATAATTGTATCAAGGATTATGTACCAAAACCAATACCTTCCGATGAGAAAATCATTTCACGTATAGAGATTCAAAAAAGTATCGATGTGATAAAGGTCGTAATCTATACGAGCGTCCCAAACTTCCCAAAATTCTTAAGAGAGGGTAAACCACAAAGAATCAAAGAATTACAGACCAATGTAGCAAAAGGGTTTCATTCTGTGAACCAAAAACTCAACCTTGCTATCACAATAATAGCAAAGCCTTATGGACAGTCTACTATTCTTGCAGAATACATAGCCAACCAATTAAAAGAAAGAGTTCCATTTCGAATGGCAATGAAAAAAGCGATTGAATTAACCATTGCCGAAGGAAAAAAAAAAGGAATTCAAGTACAAATTGCAGGCCGTATCGGCGGAAAAGAAATTGCACGTGTTGAATGGATCAGAGAAGGTAGGGTTCCGCTACAAACCATTCGAGCTAAAATTGATTATTGTTCATATACAGTTCGAATGGTTTATGGGGTATTAGGCATCAAAATTTGGATATTTGCGAGCGCGGAATAAGGATGGATCCTTTACTTTTTCTTTCCGTTCTATCCAGCGATGGAACACAAAATAACAAACTCTTTCCTCCCTTTTCGTTCAATCAAAAATTCGCAATTCTTCTTTTTTTTTTTTCTTTTTATTCTATAGGATTGAATCTAAATTGGATTGACCCATTGGTATAATAGCTATGCTTAGTGTGTGACTCGTCGGTTTTTTATTTCATTCTTTCATTTAGGTTTAGTTTAGGGTTCAAAAAAAGGGGGGGCGGCCCATCCCAGAATAGTAGTATGGGCTAATAACTATAGAACTCATAACTATAGAACTAATAACTATAGAACTAATAACCAGCTCATTGCTTCGTATTATCTGGATCCAAGGCACCAGTCACTCTATGATCGATCGATCATATCGTTGTAGCAACTGAAATCTTTTTACATAAAAGAAAAATCAATCTGATTATGGGTTGTGAAGGAAAAATAAAAGAAAAGGATTGGGTAAATGGAAGGGTGATAGAAAGAGAGAACTAGAATATGGATGATATATGATTCCAATATGTATGGTCTATGAATCATCTCAGAAAAGGCAGTGTAATAAAGCATCAATACGTATGAAGAACCTAAAACAAAAAAAAGAGCATCAAGTCAAGAAAAGCTGAGGAGATTGACTCAGGAACAACAAATTCAATTAAGAGCTCCATTGCAGAATTCGGGCCTAGCCATTCATTAAGAAGTGATGGGAACGACGGAACCTGTGACTGCAGAAGATTCTATTGAAAACGAATTCTAATAATTTAATTCATTGGGTGGGATGGCGGAACGCACCAGAAACCAATTCAGTTATTCTGAGAGGTCATGGACTGACCCTTCGGATGAAACAGATCTTGAAAGAGTCAATATTCGCCCGCGAAAGACTTTTAACGTTTTAGGATATTCAATAAAAGTCCAAATCAAGATTGGTTATCATATCAAAATAAAAAAGAAATTCTAAATGAAATTAGATTCTATATGTCTAGAAATATCTATACGCCTATTCATGTATATAATCTTAGATCTCAAAAAAAGAATCCTATGATTCAGTGTATTATTCATTGAATACCTATCTCTAATATTATTGAATCGTTTCATTCGCGAGGAGCTGGATGAGAAGAAACTCTCATGTCCGGTTCTGCAGTAGAGATGGAATTGCGAAAAAACCATCAACTATAACCCCAAAAGAACCAGATTCCGTAACCAACATAGAGGAAGAATGCGGGGAGTTTCTTATCGAGGCAATCGAATTTGTTTTGGTAGATACGCTCTTCAGGCACTTGAGCCGGCTTGGATCACATCTAGACAAATAGAAGCAGGACGACGAGCAATGACACGGTATGCGCGTCGTGGTGGAAAAGTATGGGTACGCATATTTCCAGACAAACCTGTTACAATAAGAGCAACGGAAACGCGTATGGGTTCGGGGAAAGGATCTCCCGAATATTGGGTATCCGTCGTGAAACCGGGTCGAATACTTTATGAAATGGTTGGGGTATCAGAAAAAGTAGCCAGAGAAGCTATTTCAATAGCTGCGTCCAAAATGCCTATACGAACTCAATTCCTTATTGTCGAATAGGGATAGGGATGTGCAAACAAAGGAAAGGGGGCTTTCTGATGAAAAACCAACCGCAGGTTTGTTTTTTTTTCTGGCCAAACAATATTTCTTTTTTCCTTTGCCCTTTCTTTGCATTGAAAGAAAAGATAAAAAAAAGATATGATTCAATCTCAGACCCATTTAAATGTAGCGGACAACAGCGGAGCTCGAAAATTGATGTGTATTCGAATCATAGGAGCTAGTAATCGCCAATATGCTTATATTGGTGACATTATAGTTGCTGTAATCAAAGAAGCAGTGCCCCGTATGCCTCTAGAAAGATCAGAAGTGATCAGAGCTGTAGTTGTACGTACATGTAAAGAACTCAAACGTGACAATGGCATGATAATAAAATATGATGACAATGCTGCAGTTGTCATTGATCAAAAAGGCAATCCAAAAGGAACTCGAGTCTTTGGTGCGATCGCTCAGGAATTGAGACAGTTGAATTTTACTAAAATCGTCTCATTAGCCCCTGAGGTATTATAACGACTCATAGACGAGACCGCGATATCTTTAATGTATCTGAAATAGATTCAATGAATTAGTGGATTGTGTCTCACGTATATCCCTTAAAAATGGACCCTTAATAATTGATAAAGAAAAAAAAGAGCATGTTGATAATATAAAAACTCGGAGGCACCAATGATTCTAGCTCATCATGGGTAGGGACACTATTACCGACATAATAACTTCTATACGAAACGCTGAGATGGATAACAAAGAACTGGTTCGAATAGCATCTACTAATATCACCGAAAACATTGTGAAAATACTTCTACGAGAAGGCTTTATCGAAAACGTGAGGAAACACCGAGAAAGGAACAAAAATTTCTTAGTTTCAACCCTACGATATAGAAGAAGGCATAGGAAAGGGCCATATAGAACTATTTTAAAACGTATTAGCCGACCCGGTGTACGAATCTATTCTAACTATCAACGAATCCCTAAGATTTTAGGAGGAATGGGGGTTGTAATTCTTTCTACTTCTCGAGGTATAATGACAGACCGAGAGGCTCGACTAGAAAGAATCGGGGGAGAAATTTTGTGTTATATATGGTGATCTTTCTGGTATCCGAATTGGGTCGGTAACTTTCTATTCCTATTGTTGAAAAAAAAAGCAAACAAATATCACTCTTCCTCCATGAGTTGAAACTTCAAAGGAATTACCTGGAATGAAAGAACAAAAATTGATTTATGAAGGTTTAATTACAGAATCACTGCCCAATGGTATGTTCCGGGTTCGTTTAGATAATGAAGATCTGATTCTAGGTTATATTTCAGGAAAGATCCGATGTAGTTTTATACGGATACTACCAGGAGATAGAGTCAAAATCGAAGTAAGTCGTTATGATTCAACCAAGGGGCGTATCATTTATAGACTCAACAACAAAGAGTCGAATGACTAGGTGACCTTTTCAACACTACCACTACTTTCGTGAGGACTCGCATTTCAAAATTGCAAGAGACTTATTTTCTTCCAAGGAGTAGATTAAGAATTAAGGAATTACAAATATGAAAATAAG